AAAAGGGCAGACGGATTCCGCCATTCCCATCCCTCATCAGGGTCCAGCTTGACAAAGATTTTGATGTGGATGAGAGAGAGCATATTTTTATATATCCCCACAATTAGAGCTATTAGATGAGAAGAGACTTCGCGCCATGGAACATGTCCAGGTCTACCAGAAATTTCCCGTGCATTCCAAAATAAGGTAATGTAATATAGAGAAAGTTCAACATAGGGGAGAAAGTCTTGCTCTTCAAGACCTGACGTGAGCCTCATCCAAGATGGAAACTCCTTTTTTTGCTCGCTCTCTTCTGTCATGCGCATCATGGCTGGGTGAGTTGGCCCATTGCGAATTAACCTCAGTGCTTCCAATCTGATCATGCACTTTTTTAAGATGCGGAACCCGGGAGCCTTCCTCTTCAAAATAGGGGTCCATTTTTGTAGGGGGGTAAGGAAGATGCCGAGGTCTTAATAGAAAGGGGTTGATAGTCCCGTCTGCTAGGCTTTTCCGAACTTCCCTTCGCCTTTCTGCCCGTGAAATCCTTTTCTTCTGCTTTTCCCAACGATATATCCCCATTCTTTAGTATTGAAGCATATATTAGTTCCAGAGAATCATCCGAACATTCTGGGATACGGTTGGTTGTCAAATGGGGGAAGAGGAACGAGAGGCGTCCCTAAGCTTTCCGGCTCACTAGTAGGTGACGAGGGGATTTCTAAAAAAGGGGTAATTTAATCTGCCGATGCATTCGTTCGGATACATTCTTCCTTCTTCACCCTTTCTTTTCAACCCACCCTTACTAAAAAAGCGAATTTGCCTCTTCCTGGAAATGAATTGAGCGGCAGCGAGGAGGTCCGGTTCCATAGTGATTTCGTCTGTTTTTGGAACTTCGATTCCTGGGGACAAAGAAAGTGACTTCGGAGTTTTGAATTCTCAGAACCTCCTTCGAATTACAGAACTTGAGGGGGTAGGCATCTCTCTTCGAGCGGCAGTGCAAGCTCGGATGGTGTTAGCGCTGGCAGAAGGTCCTGGATTAGTTTGTACCGGTGTAGGTTCCTGAGTTTCATGCGCGAACCTTGATGTTGTGGCATTGGATTAGTATGGATCCCCATATTAGTAGCTTCAGTAACATTGGCGGCTTTAATTAAGGTATGCCTTAACTTCGTTCCAATTGAAACAATTTTCATCATTCATGTCATAGATGCCATCACGCAAAGTAGGACACTCTTCGATGGTATGGCCCGCGTATCGGTGAAATGGACAGATTTGAAAATAGTCGAGACCAGGAGGCCAGGGGAGTGGTTTATCTCTGGGCAGAGAAATGGCTTTCCAGGCCAGAAGGATGGAGAATAGGGTAGGAATGGATAGGGGGTAATGGGGGGTAGTGAGCTCTATTGGGTCCCCAGGGTAGCTTGGGAGCACCTTGTTGCTACTGAGGATCATAATTGGCCGGAGGCGCTGCGTTGTTATAAGCGGGTCTGGGCGGAGCTTGCGCTGGGTTTTGCGGTTGCGATTGGGTAAGGAGGGGCGAAGCGGTTTTTGAGTGGGTTGGGGGCCGGCCCCGGCTCCCTGGATGGCTTGCTGATTCCGGGTGCTCTGTTGTCTCTGTGCATTCTGCTGTGCTTGAACCGCATTAATTTGATCCGGAGTGATGGTAACCTCTTGAGTTGGCTGCTGGGTTCTTAGGGTATTCTTCGGCTTGCCTTCTCCCCCATTAGAACTGTTCCTGAAGAAAGTGATAGACCTGAACTTCGTCCATCCTCTGCATGCGGGCAGCTCGTTCAAACAGTTGAGGGAATGTTCGGAAATCTCCTAGGACTATCGCTTCCTTGATGGGCCCATGCAGGTTATCGATAACCATCTGTACTGCATCTTCCTCTTTTATGTTCCATTTTGTTTGCTTTAGCTGCTAAATTCCTCCATCAGTTAACAAAGGTAATGAATTCAAAACCGGACTGAATTTGATCATTCACCAGATCACAGAGATTGGTCAATAGAACCTGGTGCAACTACTGGCTGGTGAATCTGTCAATCACATCGTCAAAACTACGTAGAGCATCAAGGGGGAGAGATGAGTTCCACTTGAGTGCTTCCCCTTCTAATGACTTCTGAGAAAGGTGTTTCAATAACCCAGACTGGGAATCAAGGCCTCGGCAATCCCCACAGAAGGACAGCAAGTGATGATATGGGTCGCCGACCCCATTGTATTTACTAAACTTCGGTATCTTGAAGCCTTCCGGCAGAGCTACATCTGGATGTCGGCAAAAATCCTGGAATAGTTGTGTACTTCCGTATTGGTCTGCTCTACTGCAGCTTGTATCATTGCCTCAATCTCTATCTTTCCGAGAGGCTTCTCCATGGGGACCACAGAGCGTTTATAACTCTTCAATAGGAGATTTATAAGCGAATCGCTTTCGAGTCCTCTCGGATTGACCATTCATGAAATAAGGCGCAGAAGTTCTTTGCATCTGTAGAGGAGGCTCATCCATGATTGGGAATTGGAATGTGGTGACTGGATGCCCCTCCATTGATCTTGGCTTGCTTCATTGCATTCATGAATTCTTTGTTTGATTCTTCGGGCTTCTTCCGATCCGCTTGCCATCAATCATTTCCCTCTATTCCAAGTATTCCGAAGCTCTTTCAGAGCCTCCTTTCGTGGTTCTTCAGATGCATTATTAACCGAACTCGAGGGCAATGCGTCTTCCTCATTGATCACCATGACTTGTCCTATCGCTTCGGAGATTTTTAGATAATCCCCTCTTAGTTTTGAGTAGGGGGACCCATTCTGAAATATTCTTCTTCCTCTTTAGCTTTTCCCCATCTTACTAATCATAATGGCAATCGGTCAAAGCCAAGTCGGAATTCCGGCAAAGACCAAGAAGTATCCATTCTTAATACAAAGAAACCGCCGGCTTTTAGAAAAGATTTTCTCTTAAATTATGCACGATTTACTGGGGTTGTCTTCCTTTCTTGGGAGTTAAGCGATGAGTTGGGTAAGCTTCCTAAGGGTATGGCTTCTCCGGGGCGACTAAGGACACACCCAACCAAACGATAGGTAAACGGGTCTCCTTTGGTACAATCTCCTCCGCTGGGCCTATCCCGTACGGTTGTTTTCAAAAAGTAGTGCAATCAAAAAGCATTCTATGAACGAATTCCTTCATAGTCTTCATAGAGTAAGTAGAGTAGAGAGAAATGGGAGTAAGCCTTTGGTATTCTGTTCTTATTACTTAGTTCCTGTCTATCTCTATCTAGAATAATAGATCCTCTGTGAAGCGGAGAAAGATCAGTCAAGTATTTAGAACTAGATTCGGAAAATTCACATAAAGAAAAAAAAAGGTGAGGCTTGAGTCTACTTTCGATTAGAGTTTCGATTACAAAAAAGTAGAGTAGAAAGAAGACTCACTACTCAATTCGAAGGCGACACCCCTTGCAGCCTTTACGAAGATTTCCCTTCTTTGCTTCTTTTTTTTGTTTGAAATAGGACCGGGCCGGGTATAATCCGGTTGGAGAGAAAGAAACCCCCAGAGTGGGGGAACTTCCAATGGTTGGCTAACTACTGCTAACATAGAACAGTCTAAAATGAAGGAAAGCACGCCACAGGCTAATGGGACCTGATTGAATCTCATAAAAGACAACCATAAATCGACACATCGACAGCTCAATGCTGTTCTATATAATTATCAGATGAAGACTTGTTGCTGAGGACTAAGTTGCACAACCGGCCCTTGTTGATGGCTGGAAGTCTTGAAGACATACCTGTACCCAGAATCATGTTAGACTGCGGGTCTGCGATAAACATCATCCCTTTGAAGATGCTGCTGAAGTTGGGATATACTATCAATGATCTCAGTCCAACCAATGCATGATACAAGGATTCAACCAATCGGGCAACAAGCCCTAGGCACCATCCGATTACGGTTAATGATCGAAGATATGATGACTTATGTCACATTTCACGTCATCGATGCTATCACCTCAACCAATGTTCTTTTGAGACGTCCTTGGCTACACGAGCACAAAGTAGTGCCCTCTACATGGCATCAGTGTTTTAAGTACAAGACTCCCGAAGGAGAAACCAATAGGATCTTTGCAAATACCAAGCCTTTCACGACGACAGAAGCATTCTATGCAGATTCAAAATTCATTCTATTTGGAGCCAACTAAGGATTTTTACCTACACCTCCAGATTAAATGGCTTTCTCGGAAAAATTCAATAAGAATATTGAAGCAGGTCGCAGGCTGACCATGAAGAAGACTTATCGCTACATCCCTAGTGAGCACCGTCGGGAAAGTGATCCCATCTTTAATATCAGGAGTCTCTCTCGAAGAGGTTCCATGTCTAAGACTCAAGATCTCTCCAAACGTTGGTCATACCAGTCGATGCCACTAAGGCGGAGAGAAGACGGAAGAGGAGACGCCCTGCCACTAGACGTCCTCCTTTACGTTCTCTTCTACGAAAGTTCGATGTTCCCACAACTGTCGACAAGAATGAAGGTCGTGAAGCGTCACTCTCCGTTTTGCTGCATGATTATAAAATCATTCACTTGATGACGGAAATGGGCTATGACCCTATCAAAGATGAAGGGCTGTGTAGAGGAAGGGGTGAGAAAAAACCATTTGAACACATGTTAACCCTATAACATAACAAAAATGGGTCTTGCATCATGATGGAGAACTCAAATCCGGAACTCGCGGTTTGGGTTATCAAGCAAGCATTCCATGAGCCTGGAACTTCCCCCTCATCCACAGGGAGAGGACCCACCAGGGGATGCATCGCTGAGTCTCCATCTTTACTCACTGTAGTGGACTCTCGTAGATCAAAACCTTCTTATTGAAGAGATTCCCGTTCTAGACCAAGGCTTCATAGGCCTATAGTCCATTCCCAGCGAAAGCCACTGGTTACGCATAAGTCACGGAGGAAAAGCATTCACTCGCTCGCCTATGAACGACACCAGCTAGAGAAAGACAGCCAAAACCGAGGACTAGAAACTGGAAAGCACCTAGCTATCGCCATTGCCCGGGTCTTCTAGCGCATCCTATGAATGGAAATGACAGATAACGAAAGCCATTAAGAAAAGCAAGTTGTCCATCCGCTTCCTAGACTAGTATCTCCTTGTTGAGGACTACAAGACAGACTCAATCAGCATATACCTCGGCAGAGGAACAAGCTTAAAGAAAAAGGAAGCGTTAGCAATCGAATAGCGGACTCGGAAAGATCTTCGCATCACCGATTTCGAACAGCACTCTATGATAATTCTGGAAAGGAGGTTTCGGATGGGATGGCACTCTTTGTGAATTCTTTCCTCGGAGTGCGGGTTCATCTCTCTCTCTAAAGGTCTTTTCAAGTGCTATCCTACAAGTAAAGTCAAGTCTCAGCAAGTAAGATTATTAGCCCCAACGACAAAGGCACGGGCATTTTCGGGGACTAGCCCGCTTCCCATTACGACCTTTAGATTCTACTTTCTTCTGGATCTGTGGTGTTCCCACTATCTGGACTTGTGTACTTTCAGTCGTTCAGGTAAGTGTGGGTCCGAGAGCGGTACAAACGTACAAAGAAAGTGGGGTACACTGTGAAGCTTACTGTTTTTGGTCTGGACAGCCTACCATGAAAGGTAATATAGAGATAAATTGTATATACCTGTTGAGCGAAATTTCTTGTCTGGGTACATAATAAACTGCTCCGCTCCAGTGGCTAGAAGTTGGTGACTTTAAAAAGCAGAAGTAACCCAATATCAAAAGAGCACATAGCGTAACAACGTTTATGTACTTCATAGCTCTCCTATGTACACATCCCCAGAGAGTAGCAAGGAGCCTTTCCTCTTCTATCTCGGTGATTCTGGGGGAGAATGGGACCCGAATGAACCTTCCTCTGAGCGGCCCGTGATACCTTGTTGAATTCGGTAGCTTGTTTGCTATCATAATGATTGGAACGTTTTTCGTCTTAGTGAAGACTTTCCCATACTTGGTATCAAGCCGGCATTCTTGCCCATCCAGCACCTTGAGTATCGTGTTAGCATAAGCTGTTCCTTCCTCTCTCGCTCCCGTAAGGCGGCTGTCTTCATTCTGCTCGTCAAAGACCCATGCGTCATAGGCATCGTGTCCGCCTGAGAAATCGTTTATCCTTGCGCTAGCGCTAATAAAGTCGATTTTGAGTACGTCTTGGTCTAGCCATTAGAGATAGAGACTAAGTTGAGCCAAGCAAAGCTTTGCTAAGAAAGCAGTCTCATGTTTTGGATAATCAGTTGGTCTCAGGTAGCCTAATTCTCCTTTCGAACTACGGGATTCGGGTTGGATATGGTGATAAGCCAAGCCTAAAACTCCCGTCGCTTAACCCGGTGAAGAAGAGCTTCCAATCGAATATGCTTAACACACCCAGCCTAAGGGCTACGAGTGGGGATTTCTAGGGAGATTCAAGCTGTGGCGCAGCTAGCTTTAGTCGGCATAAGAACAAAGAACTAAATGGGTCTCCTTAGCCTTTTGTTAGCTTCGGTGGCCTGGAGTCTTCTACGGGGCATCTCTTCTTTATAGATGAGGAAGTCGATTCAGAACACGCAAGAAAAGGGTTGATGGAACCATGCAAAGAGTGCTCATTAACTCACTAGCGTCCCAATCAAATCATTCCAAAGTACTTCTCCATTTCGGAACAAGCTCTTGGTGAAAAAGACTGGCGTGTAGTGTAGTCCGAAAAGCGCCTATGGAAGATCTACTATTTTCCTTCGCACCAAGTCAATCTCCATGAATATATTCTGCCAGTTCTCATTCATCTTTCCCCGACATGAACTATTGGACAAGCGTAGGCCCCAGGTACCACTAAGGCCAAGTCACTAAGCAGCGGAAATCCGCGATAAAAAACCGACTTCAGAAGAGGTGCGGCGGGAAAGTCAGGCTATAAAAATAAGATAGAGATGGGAAAGGACATTGATTATTTCATTTCCGAGCTGGGATAAAGCTCTTTGTCGGCGAGAGTGCCATCAAATGGAAAGGGAAAGCCGCATTAGGAGAAGCAGGAAGGCATGGGAGTCAAAGGTAGGACCGAGAAAAGGCTACCGACTGAGAGGACCCGCCCCTACACCCAATGTCTTCCTTCCGGCCCTTTCTTTTCGATCTTCTACAGCTCCTCGGATCCCTTTCAACTACAAGTGTCCCAGCCAATATGCATTACTAGCCCTTGGTCGAACGACTGCTTTAGACCTTCCTTGCCTGTCTTCAACTGGAGAGCACTTCTAGGCCTTTACCGCTATCCCTAAGCATCTTTATTACCGGTGGAATCATTTAGAGCTCTCTCTCCTTTCTTGGGAGTTGGGGTTCAAAATCTTCCTTCTCACTCATTCCTTCGGTCGAGGTAGGACTCAATCCTAGAATTGATAGAAAGTTTCTATATAGTAAAGAGATCATACCTGTTATGATGCGAGATTTACCCGGTGCGATCTCCGATTGCCTCTTATTCCTTTTGTTGTAGGACACTCCCTTGTGCAGGCCCAGACTCGTCTATCCACTACCTAAAATTTATGTAGTTTTCGG